TTTTTGATAAATAAGATTCATAGTATCCTTCTTATTATTAATCGCCTAGAATTTGAACAGAAACTAAATCCATTTGATAGAAAAACATGCGCAAAGCAAATGGATTATTTATTGAACTTAATCAATAAATTTGCTGTAAAATCAAGTTTGAATTTTAAAAGACCTTTTTTAGTTCCCGAACACGAACAAGTAAGAATTGATTCAGAAGATAGAATCAAAATTTTCAAATTTTTATTTGATGCAGATACAACTCTTCTCAACGAGAAAACAATAAAAAAAAAATCTATTGCACTAAAAGAAATCCAAAAAAAAGTCCCTCGATGGTCATACAAATTAATTAACAATTTGGAACAACAGGAGGGAGAAAGCGAGGAAAGTGTGGTAGTGGATCATGAGATTCGCTCAAGAAAAGCAAAACGTATAGTTATTTTTACTGATAACCAACGGAATACTGATACTTATAGTAATACCCAAGAAACTAATAATACTGATCAAACAGACCAAGTGGCTTTGATACATTATTCACAACAATCGAATTTTCGTCGAGACATAATCAAAGGCTCTGTGCGTGCTCAAAGACGTAAAATAGTTACTTGGAAATTCTTTGAGGCAGATGCGCATTCCCCCCTCTTTTTGGACCGAATAGAAAAATCCCCCATTTTTTCTTTTGATATTTCCGAACGTATAAACCTAATTTTGAGAAATTTTATGTGGACAAACACAGAACTCAAAATTTCGGATTCTAAAGAGAAAACCACAGAAGAAAGTGAGAAAAAAAAGGAAGAGGATAAAAAAGAGGAAGCCAAAAGAAAGGAGAAAGTACGTATAGAAATAGCGGAAGCCTGGGATAGTATTTTACTTGCTCAAGTACTAAGAGGTTTTTTGTTAGTAACCCAATCGATTCTTAGAAAATATATTATATTGCCTTCATTGATAATAGTTAAAAATATCGCCCGTATGCTATTGTTTCAATTTCCCGAATGGTCCGAGGATTTTAAAGATTGGAATCGAGAAATGTATGTTAAATGCACCTATAATGGCGTTCAATTATCAGAAAAAGAATTTCCAAAAAACTGGTTAACAGACGGTATTCAGATTAAGATCCTATTTCCTTTTCGTCTGAAACCTTGGCACACATCTAACCCACGAGCCCCTTATAATGATCCAATGAAAAAGAAAGATTCAAAAAATGATTTTTGTTTTTTAACAATTTTTGGAATGGAAGCTGAATTCCCTTTTGATTCTCCCAGAAAACAACTTTCATTTTTTGAACCCATTTTTAAAGAACTCAAAAGAAAAATTAGAAAATTGAAAAAGAAATGCTTTCTAATTCTAAGAATTTTAAAAGAAAAAACAAAATTGTTTGTAAATGTTTTAAAAGAAACAAAAAAATGGGTCATTAAAAGGATTCTTTTTTTAAAAGAAATAAAAAAAGAACTCTCACAAATAAATCCAATTCTATTATTTGGATTGAGAAAAAGAAAAGTATATGAATTGAGTAAAACGAAAAAAGATTCTATAACCAATAATCTGATGATTGATGAATTGTCCATTGAAACTATACCATCATCCATTGAAACTATACCTCGGAATTGGACAAATTATTCATTGACAGAAAAAAAAATGCAGGATCTAACTGATAGAACAAGCACAATCATAAACCAAATAGAAAAAATTACAAATCAAAAAAAGGGCGGATTTCGAATTCCAGATCCAAATATTCGTTCTAACAAAATAAGTGATGATGATAAAGGGTTGGAATCACAAAAAAATATTTGGCAGATATTAAAAAGAAAAAATGCTCGACTAATACGTAAATTACATTATTTTATGAAATTTTTCATTGAAAGGATATACATAGATATCTTTCTGTGGATCATTAATATTCCTAGGATCAATACACAACCATTTCTTGAATCAATAAAAAAAATTATTAATAAATACATTACCAATAATGAAACAAATCAAGAAAAAATGGATAAAACAAATCAAAGTTTAATTCACTTTATTTCGACTATAAAAAAGGCACTTTATAATACTAATATTAGTAATAAGAATTCAAATACTTTTTGTGACTTATCCCACTTTTCACAAGCCTATGTATTTTACAAACTCTCACAAACCCAATTTATTCCTTTTTATTTTTATAAGTTAAAATCTGTCTTTCAATGTAATGGAGCAGCCCCCTTTATTAAGAATGAAATAAAGGATTATTTTATTGGAACACAAGAACTTTTTCATTCTCAATTAAGACATAAGAATCGTCAGAATTCTGGAATAAATCAATGGACAAATTGGTTAAGGAATCATTATCAATATGATATATCTCAGATTAGATGGTCTAGATTAGTACCACAAAAATGGCGAAATCGATTCAATCAACACTGTATGAATCAAAATAAGGATTTATGCAACTCCTCTAAAAAAACAAAATTTATTCACTACGAAAAACAAAATAATTTTGAAACGGCTTCATTACTAAACGAAAAAGAGAATTTTAAAAAACAATATAGATATGATCGGTTAGCATATAAATCTATTAATTCTGAAGATACGAAGTACTCTTCAATTTATGAATCGCCATTACACGTAAAAAATAACCAAGAAGTTTTTTCGAATTCCAACACAAATAAACGAAAATCTTTTTATATGATGGAAGGTATTCCTATTATCCCTATCAATAAGGATCTAGTACAAGATGATATTAGAGATATGGAGAAAAATCTGGATAGAAAATATTTTGATTGGAGAATTCTCGATTTTTGTCTTAGAACGAAAATCGATAGCGAGGCTTGGATCAATATTGATACTGACCCAAACAGTAATAAAAAATCTACTAAGGCTAAGCTTAATAATTATCAAATAATTGATAAAATCAAAAAGAAAAATCTTTTTTATCTCACAATTCATCAAGATCAAGAAATCAACTTATCCAATCAAAAACGTTTTTTTGATTGGATGGGAATGAATGAAGAAATACTAAATCGTCCCATATCAAATCTTGAACGTTGGTTCTTCCCAGAATTTTTGATATTTTATAATTTGTATAAAACAAAACCGTGGGTTATACCAATAAAATTACTTCTTTTAGATTCTAATATAAATGAAAACGCTACTGATATTGAAAACAAAAGCATCGCTGGAAATAAAAAAAAGGATCCTTTTATATCAATATCCTCCAGTGAAAAAAAATCTCTTGAATTAAAAAAACGAAATAAAGGGCAAAAAGAATCCGCCGCGGACCAAGCAAACTTTGAATCTGCTCTTTCAAACCAAGAAAAAGATGTTGAAGAAGATTATACGGGCTCGGACATGAAAAAACATAAAAATAAAAAGCAATACAAGAACAATACAAAAGCGGAGTTTGATTTCTTACTAAAAAGGTATTTTCTTTTTCAATTGCGATGGGATGATATTTTAAATAAAAAAATAATTAATAACATCAAAGTATATTGTCTCCTGCTTAGACTGATAAATCCACGAGAAATAACTATATCCTCTATTCAAAGGGGAGAAATGAGTCTTGATATTCTGATGATTCAGAAAAATTTAACTCTTACAGAATTGATCAAAAGAGGAATTTTGATTATTGAACCAATTCGTCTATCTATAAAAAATGATGGGCAATTTATTATGTCTCAAACCATTGGTATTTCGTTGGTTCATCAAAGTAAACACAAAATTAATCAAAAATACCGAGAAAAAACTCATGTTGATAAGAATTCTGATGAAGTCATTACCAAATATAAAAAGATGACTGGAAATAGGGATAAAAATCATTATGATTTGTTTGTTCCTGAAAATCTTTTATCACCTAGACTTCGGAGAGAATTTCGAATTCTAATTTGTTTCAATTCTAGGAATAGAAATGATATGCATAAAAATTCAGCATTGGGGAATGGGAATAAGGTAAACATTCAGGTTTTGGATAAAAGCAAAGGATATCAAAAGAAACTTATTAAATTAAAGTTATTTCTGTGGCCCAATTATCGATTAGAAGATTTAGCTTGTATGAATCGTTATTGGTTTGATAGCAATAACGGCAGTCGTTTCGGTATGGTAAGGATACATATGTATCCGCGATTGAAAATTCATTACTAGTATATTTTTGCTATCTTTCCCATATCGTAGCGGGTCTATGACGACAAAGAGGTGCACACATTCATTGTCTTACATTCCGTTCTGATACATGATACTAATTCAATGACATATCAATTCGATCTCGAAATGAATCAATAAAATCTTCTGATTTTAGGACTAAGTTTTTATCTTTTTTGAGTACGGAAAACAACCATGCTTTTGTATACCTTTTCAAATCGAATTTTTAAATTTAAATCGGATTAATTTTAATTTGATTTAATAAAATTCGAAATTAGAACAAAATTAAGATTATTGTCTATACCAAACTAAAACAAGTGACATTATTATTACTGATCAATAAAGATATCTATCAATAAAAATATCTTAAAAAAAGAAGGGGGTTTCATTTTATGGTAAAAAATTCATTCATCTCAGTTATTTCACAAGAAGAAAAAGAAGAAAACAGGGGTTCTGTTGAATTTCAAATATTTAGTTTCACCAATAGGATACGAAGACTTACTTCACATTTACAATTACACAAAAAAGACTATTTATCTCAGAGAGGTCTACGTAAAATTCTGGGAAAACGCCAACGACTGCTATCTTATTTGTCAAAGAAAAATAGAATAGGTTATAAAGAATTAATTAATCGGTTGGATATTCGGGAATCAAAAACTCGTTAATTTGAAGAAGCATTTTGAATTATTTGATTTATTAGATCTTGAATTTGAATGAACTTTTTTTCGTTTTCAACAATTCATGAAAGAATGAATTAAGGAAAAACCTATGAATATACCAGCTCCAAGAAAAGACCTCATGGTAGTCAATATGGGTCCCCACCATCCATCAATGCATGGTGTTCTTCGACTTATCATTACTCTAGATGGTGAAGATGTTATTGACTGTGAACCAATATTGGGTTATTTACACCGAGGGATGGAAAAAATTGCGGAAAACCGAACAATTATACAATATTTACCTTATGTAACACGTTGGGATTATTTAGCTACTATGTTCACAGAAGCAATAACGGTAAATGGACCGGAACAGCTGGGAAATATTCAAGTACCTAAAAGAGCCAGCTATATCAGAATAATTATGTTGGAGTTGAGTCGTATAGCTTCTCATCTGTTATGGCTCGGCCCTTTTATGGCGGATATTGGTGCCCAGACTCCCTTTTTCTATATTTTCAGAGAAAGAGAATTAGTATATGATCTATTCGAAGCTGCCACCGGTATGAGAATGATGCATAATTATTTTCGGATCGGGGGGGTAGCGGCTGATCTCCCTCATGGCTGGATAGATAAATGTTTGGATTTCTGCGATTATTTTTTAATAAGGGTTGCTGAATATCAACAACTTATTACACGCAATCCTATTTTTTTAGAACGGGTCGAGGGGGTAGGCATTATTGGTCGAGAGGAAGTAATAAATTGGGGTTTATCGGGACCAATGCTGCGAGCGTCCGGAATACAATGGGATCTTCGTAAAGTTGATCAGTATGAGTGTTATGACGAATTTGATTGGGAAGTACAGTGGCAAAAAGAAGGGGATTCGTTGGCTCGTTATCTAGTCCGAATTGGTGAAATGGTGGAATCCATAAAAATTATTCAACAGGCTCTCGAAGGAATTCCGGGGGGGCCATATGAGAATTTAGAAACCCGATATTTTGATAGAGAAAGGAATCCAGAATGGAATGATTTTGAATATCGCTTTATTAGTAAAAAACCTTCTCCTACATTTGAATTGCCGAAACAAGAACTTTATGTGAGAGTCGAAGCTCCAAAAGGAGAGTTGGGGGTTTTTCTGATAGGGGATCGGAGTGGTTTTCCTTGGAGATGGAAAATTCGACCGCCGGGTTTTATCAATTTGCAAATTCTTCCTCAGTTAGTTAAAAGAATGAAATTGGCTGATATTATGACAATACTAGGTAGTATAGATATCATTATGGGAGAAGTTGATCGTTGAAATGATAATTGATACACCAGAAGTACAAGATATCGATTCTTTTTCTAGATTGGAATTTTTAAAAGGGGTCTATGGAATTATATGGTTACTTATTCCTATTTTGACTCTTGTATTGGGAATCACAATAGGCGTACTGGTAATTGTATGGTTAGAAAGAGAAATATCCGCGGGAATACAACAACGTATTGGACCTGAATACGCCGGTCCTTTGGGAGTTCTTCAAGCTCTAGCAGATGGGACAAAGCTTCTTTTCAAAGAAAATCTTTTTCCATCTAGAGGGGATACTCGTTTATTCAGTATCGGTCCATCCATAGCAGTGATATCAATTTTAGTAAGCTATTTAGTAGTTCCGTTTGGTTATCGCCTTGTTTTAGCGGATCTCAATATTGGTGTTTTTTTATGGATTGCTATTTCAAGTATTGCTCCCATTGGACTTCTTATGTCAGGATACGGGTCAAATAATAAATATTCCTTTTTAGGTGGTCTACGAGCTGCTGCTCAATCGATTAGTTATGAAATACCATTAACTTTATGTGTGTTATCAATATCTCTACGTGCGATTCGTTGATATATAGACATAAACTTTTCTCTATTCTTCCTTTCTAGGAAAGCGGTGGAATGAATTGAGTAAAGTTAGATATCTTCATTTTTTTTATTCATTATTCGTATTGAAGAATTAAATCAAATAGTTATATGAGTGAAAGAAAACAGCTTATATTATATATAATATATAAATTAGATAATTTAGAATATATAAATTCGCAGTAAAAATATTGAGTCTCATTTTCCATGTATAAGAAAGAGTTAAGCGGAAATAAACATAAACATAAGAAACCGTTTACCCCAAGATTGGTTAATTAGTCATCCTGACTTGAAGCGGGCTCAAAAGATCCACCGTATTGCGTTTTCACTATCATTTGTATGTATTAAGATACATGTATTATCATAACGGGGGGTTGAACAAAAACGAGTGGATGGTTAGAAACACCAAGATATGTAACGGATTTGTAATGGAAATGGAATTTTTGTAAATTATCCAAAAGGACATTTTTACATAATATACAAACAAAGAATACTAATTGGGGCTTAAAGTTGGTAGAAATTATTAGGCAGTACTCCCCAAGGCACGATTCCAATCCAGAGTATGCTCCTATCCACCGATTAAATACATAACTATTGGGAACGAAAAAATCCTTTATTTTGTAAGCCCCCCTTTTTTCAGAAATAGAAAGAAGAATAGGAATGAAAAAAAAAAAAGAGAAAGAAACCCAATTCCAATAAAAAAATATCTTTTTTCTCCTTTTCCATATCCATATTCATATATAGAATATGTATCATAATTCATGAATTAATATGGAATTCTTTTTCATAAGTAAAAACGACGGGCTAGTTCTATTTCTACAAGAAGTATTTTATTGAAAAATTAAGTTATTACTCAACAAAGAAGAATTG